CGATTACACGGAAAATATTTTAGGGAATAAAAAAAACAAGGATGCATATCCAAATTGATGATGCATGTATAATAAAAAGCATATATAATAAAGAATATATAATAAAGAATATATAGCGGGTAGCGGGAATCGAACCCGCATCGTTAGCTTGGAAGGCTAGGGGTTATAGTCGACGTTGGTTGATCATTTTTAACGTTTCTAATTCAAAACCGAACATGAAATTTTGGTTTCATTCGGCTCCTTTATAGAAGATCGATGTATTCCCAAAGAGAAATATTAGATCCATAACATCTATGTTAGCTTTTCTGCATGAATCCGTCCAAAGCTACTTGCTTTCTAGATGATCCCTCTAGAGGAGGGGGATTATACTAAATCCATTTAGTCTAGTTACTTCGTTCCCTATTTCCACTCGCAGGATCCTGAGGAAAAAAATTTGGTTTCCACCGAGCTGAAACAATATGCTGATGGTTCTAGTAAACCAAAACCATCGTTTTATAGCTATTTGGCTTCAATTTCCCTTTTACAAAAAAAAAATTGAAGATCTAGTTACGATTGGAAATAAACTTTTATATCTTCATCCATAGATCCTTTACTCATACTCATTCAATTGGAAGAGTTAATCCAATTCAAAAAAATTATGCTTCGCGACTCCATATCCATAATCCAATCTTTTTTATTCAATTTCTAATGGGCCTTTGGATACAAATCGTGAGAATGTATATTCTTCCTCAAATATGCTATTGAGAGGTAAAGGATTAAACCTTTTTAAGAAATAAAGTTTTTGATCGGAATATGAAACTGAAAGACCCCTTAACTATTTAATTAAGTTTTTGATAGAACGAATCACACTTTTACCACTAAACTATACCCGCTACATATTTATTATTGTATATGAATGGACCATTTGTCGAACAAAAGAGTGAGGCGCAATAAAGATAGCACCAGAATCATGAAAATTCTAGCGTTGACACTTCGTCCCGCCGGGGACTTAAATAGGCGGCGAAGAGCAGAAAGCTTACTTAAATAACATAAAAAATAAGTTTATAATATAACTTATAAGTTATATTATAATGTTTATTTAATAAGTTATATTATAATGTTTATATAAATAAACATTATAATATAACTTATATATCTTCATTTTATATATCTTTATTTTATATCTTTTTTATATAATCTTATACTTATATTTTTTTATTATAATAAATATAATAAATAAAGAATATAATTTAATAGAATATAAATAAAAGAATATATATATATATAAAATAGATAAATAAAAAAGGAAAACGAAGGTTTTTTTCTTCACGTGTTACATCACATAAAAAATTTTCCATTTTTAAATGGGGATGGGGAGAGATGGCTGAGTGGACTAAAGCGGCGGATTGCTAATCCGTTGTACGAGTTATTCGTACCGAGGGTTCGAATCCCTCTCTCTCCGCTTCTTCTGATTACTTGAGACTTTCGAATTCGAAGGAATTTCGATCCCTTGATTTTATCATAGCATAGGTAAATGTATGGAATACATAAAATCATAAGAAAAAAATTTCGAAAAAGCAGGAAAAACTAAAAATATCTTTTTTTTTTATTCCTCACGTCCAGGATTACGCCCTGGATCATTAGATAAAAATCCGAAGATGAAGAGAGAAATAAAGAATATCACTACTGTATAAACGAATAGTTTGAGAGTAAGCATTACACAATCTCCAAGATCTTTTTTTTTTGAAAAAGGGAATAGATTACTTATTTTTTACCACATACACTATTTTGTTTTGACATGACACCCCCCAAAAAATGAAGTGTTTTTTGAAAAGAAAGTCATTTTCACGAATTTCTTTGGAATAAGATTTTGATTCCTTCGTTATCAAAAATTTCTTGTCATATGATTAGGTATTGTAGGCAACCTAATAAAATCTTTGCTCACTGTAAGGTCAGAACGAGGAAATAAGCTGATCAAAATTCATCGCTGCGGTTATTCAATATACAAGAATTTCGATTTTTGAATCGAGGGTTCATAATGTAAGACTTATCTGGTCTTATCAATTTTTAGAATTTTTATTTATCGAATAAATCATGAATTTAGCAGAGTATTAAATCATCGAAAACTTACAGCAGCTTGCCAAACAAAGGCTAAGAGAAAAAAAAGTAGAGGTATGACAGGCATAACATCTACGATTGGATTTAAAAAGGCATAAGCTTCGGGCAATTTGGCGAAGAAAAAACTACTCGAATAAAAGACAGAATTAAGACAGATGCAGATTAAACTAAAGATATTAAGCATAACAAAATTTCGTTCTTGTAGATTAGATAATTTTATTCTGATTGAGTTTTTTTTTATAAGGGAAAAAAAGACAAGTCAAAAAATCTTTCTTTTTCTTCGAACTCTCCCAAATAAAAATCTTTCCTTCCATTCTCAAATGAGAATACAAGGAATTCCATTTTCATACAATATCTTAACTGAATTCCATGTAATGATCAATGAATTTTTTTGATTCTATATCTACATGTGTTGAATCCTAGAAAAAATATATTCCCAATGTATTTATTGGGTTGGGATTGACGAATAACCAATACCAATATTAATGTTTATTAGTGTCGAATAGAAATTCGAAATGGGGCGTGGCCAAGCGGTAAGGCAGCGGGTTTTGGTCCCGTTACTCGGAGGTTCGAATCCTTCCGTCCCAGATCGTTTCCATCAGAAACGAAAGATGGGATCACATTATATCCCACATGAAACATAAAATTGTTAACGAGAACAAAAGATTGTTCTGAATTCTAAGAATCATTCTTAGAATCATATTTTTTCTTTCATTTGGTTTCTCACAAACGTAATCAAGTGTCAAATGTGGGTGGAAATAAATATCTTTTTTTTTTTTGAATTCAAAAAAAAAATTCTGGGTTTATCATTCACATTCAGGATATGCTCGTACTACTCAATATTAATTTTAAAGTTAGTTACTTATGGAAACTTTATGTCCCATATCTATGAAATGTCAATTCTCACACGAAACATTCTGAATCGAAATGTGAATGAAAGAAAGGCCTCTTTATTCCCTTACCAAGGGTAAAAAGCCTAAAGTAAATAAATGGGGTATCCCAATTCCACAGTCTATGTGGAGACTAAAGAGTAGGGAGTTTTTGGTACTAATTTCATCACTGGTCTTAAAACTTATAAAGCTGGTGTGGGAAAAAAATAGTAAAAACGAATTGATCTGGACCCCATTTTTTTGTATTTTATCTGGTTCATCTTATATCTTATCCAGTTCAAATGAATAATTGTAAATCAATGTAATGTAGCGATTGGGGAGAAATTCGTATATTGCATCTACTTGACTTTATGGAATTGATGGAAAAGAAAAATTCTTGAACCTGAAGTAAAACAAAATCTGTATTGTATAAAATAAAATAAAAAAGTTTTATTAATAATTGATTTTTTTCCGGGATTGGAAATCTATTAATGTTAAAGGTTCTTCTTTTGAGGTTTATAGTTTATTTGTTCGAGAAAAATGGATCCTTCATGATTGATCGTCCCGAACAATCTTTTTAAGATGTAAATAAGTCTTAAGCAAACTTTTTTATTCGTCTTTTTTAGAAATATGTTTCATTCATATGATAGAATATAGAGTTAAATAAATTGGATCCTTGCTGAGCCTTCCCCGGATAAATACTTATTTATCTATCCATAGATAGATAGATAGAAAGTATGTACTATTATATACCGGTATACACACACCGGTTGAGCCAATGACTATTCATGATTCCATATTGAATCAATTACATACCGGTTTGAAATAAAATTAGAGGAATGTTATGTTAAAACTTCGTTTAAAACGATGTGGTAGAAAGCAACGTGCGACTTGAAGGACATGATCGGCTGTGGATTCTTACATCCACCATTTTATATAGGAATGAAGATGTTCTTGGCTCGACATAGTTTGTTCTGCTCTGTTAGGAACCTAATTTGTGTTAGGTTGTAAGTAAATAGTACATGATGGAGCTCGAGCAGAAAGGATTGATTCGTTTATCAGGGGGAAGAATCTAGGGTTAGTAACTATCAATAAGTTAGACCAACTTTGTAAGTATATCCTCAATTCTTTGAAACACTTTGGTATTGCTCCTAGATCAGAATACAAATGATGAATCAGAGCACATGGAGCCATCTCATTATTTTCCTGTAAAGAAAAATATGGTGGACTAACTGATCTTTACATCAGTATATAAATTGAAAGGTTATAAAGATCGAAAAATCAAAGAAGTTTGAAAAAAAAGTAAAATTTTTCAGAATTGGTAAAACTATTTCGATCAAAAGTGTATCACAAGGGAATCCACCGTTCATATTCTATTTCTATAGTATAGAAAAAAATAACAAAAAACAAAAAGGTATGTTGCTGCTCTTTTGAAAGGAGTAAGGATCACCGAAGTAATGTCTAAACCCAATGATTTCACAAAGCAAAGATAAAGGATTCCGGAACAAGTAAACACTATTTTCAATTGTCTCAACAATTGAATCAGAATGAGGAATAAAAATAGATTCGAGATGAGACAAACAAAAGAGGTTAGAGACGGCTCAATAAATGTCTAAGGGTTTCCCTTCGAACTCTGTCAGAATTACCCAACTTGAGTTATGAGTACGAATGAGATTTCTTTTTTTCTGTAAGGAAGAATAAAAAAACGACTCAAATCATAGTCTAATTCATGATTTTATGGATCCATTTGCCATTATATACATATACAGAAATTTAGAATCCTTTTTTCTCGAGCCGTATGAGGAGAAAACCTCCCATACGTTTCTAGGGGGGGCATTGTTTATTTACATCTATTCCAATGAGCCATCTACCGAATCGTTGCAATTGATGTTCGATCCCGAAGAGAAGGAAGAGATCTTAGAAAAGTAGGTTTTTACGATCCGATAAAGAATCAAACTTATTTAAATGTTCCTGTTATTCTATATTTCCTTGAAAAAGGTGCTCAACCTACGGGAACTGTTTGTGATATTTTAAGGAAGGCAGAATTATTTCAAGAAAGAACTTCGATTCGAGTTAATTAAAGTAAAAAAAAAAAATTAATAAATAAAAAAAGGGGTGGTGGGGGGGTAACTAGTATCTATCTTTGTGTAATTATTTACATTTACACACAATTTGCCTTTTTCTTGCTGTATTCATATTTAATTTACTTTTTTTCTTGTTTTGTTTGTTGCGGGAATCCACCAACAAACAAGGGGTTAATCTTGCTTATTGTACCTCTATTGATTGAATAAACCCGAGATTTTTTCTTTACTTTACTTACCTCTTTCGTATTTTTTTCATCCAAATTTCTTATTTATGTTTATGTTGTGCCAATCCAACACAAGTCCTTATTTAATTTACTTAAATATGTTTTCTTAATATTGGATTCATATTGACAATGGTGCATCGAAGAAATATAATTCGATCGTAGATAAATAGATCCGTTTATCTCCACCTCATATTGGTTTTTTTTACTTCACTTCAGTCAAATGATGGGTTTGCCCTGCCGGATTTACTGGCATACAAGATGTATTTTCTTAACGAAAAAGAAAAGAAAATTGATAAAAAAAATGGCGGTTTGTCACAATTTTGACATCTCTATTGGGAATCTGTTGTTGTTTAATCCGATCTGTCCATTTTGGTATTTTGGTGTTTTTAATTGATCAACAAAAACAAATCTTTCTTTTCGATTTGTTCTAGTTCAATGTTTTGACGGGGTCGTGCAGTGCAATTCAATTGACTTTTTTATTTTGACCGTATTTACATATATATCCTATTTATTTAATTTTTATTCGGGTTGCTAACTCAACGGTAGAGTACTCGGCTTTTAAGTGCGACTATGATCTTTTACACATTTGGATGAAGCAACAGATTCGTCCAGACTATTGGTAGAGTCTATAAGACCACGACTGATCCTCAAAGGTAATGAATGGAAAAAACAGCATGTCGTAATAAAATATTATTATTTTATAATTATAATTAAAATTATAAAATTAAATTTATAATTTAATTAAATATTATTTATTTAAAGTAGAACTTTGAGTTTATCCTTAACGGATCGTTACAATTTTTTTTCTTTTTGTTTGGAAGTGAAAAAAAAATTCACATTTACAGTTGGGTCTAGTGAATAAATGGATAGAGCCCTATAGCTCTAATTCTGGTGAAATAAAAAGCAACGAGCTTTTGTTCTTAATTTGAATGATTACCCGATCTAATTAGACGTTAAAGATAGATTAGTGCCTGATGCGGGAAAGGGTGGGTTCTTCTGTGAGTGGACCATTGATTTTCTTTCTTTTTTTTTTTTAATGAATCCTAATTATTCTTTATTATGGATTGGAGACGAATGTGTAGAAGAAACAGTATACTGATAAAGAGAATTTATTCCAAAGTCAAAAGAGCGATCGAGTTGCAAAAATAAAGGATTTTTTCCCTCTTGTAATTATAACGAACATAAACCAATTGGATAGAAAAGGAGAGGAAAAAGATCTGTTGATTGGACTCCCCTGTTTCCTTTATTTGCGGGATATATATTTTTTTCTTACTGTAATTATATACATAATACATACCCTGTTCTGACCATATTGCACTATGTATCATTTGATAATCCAAAAATTGAAATAGGTCCCGCCTCTGGTTCAAGTAGAAATGTAAATGGAAGAATTACAAGGATATTTAGAAAGAGATAGATCTCTGCAACAACACTTTCTATATCCGCTTCTCTTTAAGGAGTATATTTACACATTTCTTCATGATCGTGGTTTAAATGGTTCGATTTTTTATGAATCCACGGAAATTTTTGGTTATGACAATAAATCTAGTTCAGTACTTGTGAAACGTTCAATTATTCGAATGTATCAACAGAATTATTTGATTTATTCGGTTAATGATTCTAACCAAAATCGATTCGTTGGGCACAACAATTATTTTTATTTTCATTTTTATTCTCAGATGATATTGGAAGGTTTTGCAGTCATTGTGGAAATTCCATTCTTGCTGCGATTGGTATTTTCCCTCGAAGAAAAAAAAATACCAAAATCTCAGAATTTGAATTTACGATCTATTCATTCAATATTTCCCTTTTTGGAGGACAAATTATCGCATTTAAATTATGTGTCAGATATACTAATACCTTATCCCATCCATCTGAAAATCTTGGTTCAAATCCTTCAATTCTGGATCCAAGATGTTCCTTCTTTACATTTATTGCGATTCTTTCTTCACGAATATCATAATTGGAATAGTCTTATTACTCCGAATAATTCTATTTTTCTTTTTTCAAAAGAAAATAAAAGACTATTTCGGTTCCCATATAATTCTTATGTATCTGAATGCGAATTTGTATTAGTTTTTCTTCGTAAACAATCTTCTTATTTACGATTAACATCTTCTGGAGCTTTTCTTGAGCGAACGCATTTCTATGGAAAAATAGAATATTGTATAGTAGTGCGCCGTAATTATTTTCAGAAGACCCTATGGTTTTTCAAGGATCCCTTCA